CAACCGCATAATAAGTATCATGTAGAGCAATGTCTAGCCCAGAATTTGCCGGGACTATTCCAGTGAGTCCTCCTATGGTGAACAAAAAGATGGACCCTACAGCAAATAACATGGGTGTTTTGTATTGTATCGAACCTCCCCACATGGTAGCGATCCAACTAAAGATTTTGATTCCTGTGGGGACAGCTATGATCATGGTAGCTGCGGTGAAGTAGGCACGCGTATCAACGTCTAAGCCCACAGTAAACATATGATGAGCCCGAACAAGAGATCCAGGAACACCTGTACTGATCATGGCATAAACCATGCCTAGATACCCGAAGACCGGTTTTCCCGAAAAAGTCGATACGATATGACTTATGATACCGGATCCAGGCAGAATGGGAATATACACCTCTGGATGACCGAAGAACCGAAAGAGATGCTGGTATAATATGGGGTCTCCCCCTCCAGCGGGATCAGAAAAGGTTGTATTAAAGTTTCGATCGGTTAATAACATGGTAATTGCCCCTGCCAGTACCGGAAGTGATAATAAAAGTGGGAATGCTGTCACTGGAACGGACCACACAAATAGGGGTGATCTATGCATAGTCATTCCAGGTCCACGCATGTTGGAGATAGTTGTTATAAAATTGATAGAACCTAAAATGGATGAAACACCTGATAGATGAGGACTAGAAATTGCTGAATCAACTGCTCCTCCAGAATGGCTGGTAATACCACTTAAGGGCGGATAGACCGTCCACCCAGTGCCGCTACCCACTTCTACTAAGGCTGGGCTTAATAGGAGCAAGAGACTTGGTGGCAACGACCAGAATGAAATATTATTTGATCGTGGAAATGCCATGTCAGGTGCACCTATCAGAATCGGAACAGACCAATTACCAGATCCACCTATCATCGCCGGCATAACCATAAAAAAGATCATTAAAGGAGCGTGAGCCGTTATTAAAACATTATAAAGTTGATGATTCCCACCAAGAATTTGATCGCCGGGTCGTGCTAATTCCATACGAATCAGTACTGAGAAGCATGTGCCCATCACTCCAGCAATGGCACCGAAGATGAAATAGAGAGTCCCTATATCCTTGTGGTTAGTGGAGAACAGCCATCGGACCGGATTTGTCGTCAAATTGAGATTCTTTCGTTTCCTTCCTTATCAGAGAGGGGCCCCTTAGGGAGCGGGGCTTAGAAAAGGGGGAGTCAATGATGGAGACTAAACGAATTGACGGTGAGGTGTCAGAATACATAACACTATGGAATTTCAACGGTGCGTCCGCTTCCAATCCAATTTCCATTGAAAGAGCTCATTTAGGGAACCCTCATCGAATTTTTGATGAGATTCCAGATTCCATTTCCAAAACTCATTCTGTAATTCTGCGATCCTCTCTCTCAATTCTTTTAAAAAGTCCTCATCCTCCCCCCCAGATGAATATCGACGCTTCTTTAGCGATTCTCTCCCAGTCGGCTCGCTTCGACCGAGCTATCTTCTTTTGTGTGACCGAGCAGACCAACTCGGCCCTAGCACATATGGAACCTGAGGCTCGCGCTGACTTACCACTTGCTATATTGAGATAGGATAGACTCATTGCGCATCAGGTTCGCGGCTAGCTCTTCAGTTTCGGGAAGAAAGAAGCAAAAATCCGTTTGTTTTTTATTGGCCGACGAGGCGGCCCCACCCCTAATTAGTACAGGTTTGGGTTAGGTGATTGGATTCAAGTCCTCTCATTACCTGTACTTGAATGAAAGGCAGGATTGAGCGGGTGAATTTCACTCAATTGGTCTTTCTTTATAATAATATGACATATCATCTTTTTTCATTTTCTTTCCGAACACTAACAAAATCACGCCAAAGACAAGGTGATTCAAGGAGAGTGAGCAGCTGCTTAAAAAAAGGGCTGCCGCCCCCTGCTTCAAAACTACAGCGCCCCCCCCCCTTCTTTATTAAGGGCCCGTCAGAGTCCTTAGTGGTATATAAGGCCCTTTAGAGTCCGTCAGTCTGCTTGCAGGGCTTTAAGAGATAGGGGAGGAATGGTCTTCATTAGCAGTTAGGATTGGCTTCTGGGCTGTTAGCCTTACTAGCCTTCCGACTCTGACGCGTCGGTTTAAAGACTGACCTTTTTAAAAGAGATCACTAATGGCACCTTAGCAAGTCCGGTAGGTTCTTTAAGGCGAATGGAATGAAGGGATTCTCTGGTGAGAAGCCCGAATGGAATGGCTTTAGTGTTGTTGTTGTTCGGTCTTCCCCCTTAGGGGGCTAGGGGGGTGGAAAGCTGTGATTAAATCCTTCCTTTAGTCGCTTTAGTCAGGTCAGGTCGGGTTGTCAGGTTAGGTCAGTCGGTTGGGAAGAAGAGCTGTCGTTAAATCTCTTGTCTCCATTAATGCTTCGCCATTCAGAAAGACGAATTATGACTTTTGAGAGTCACGTTAGGAGAACACCCTTGCTAACCGTCGTGTTAGATATGACTCTGTGCGCCTTTAGTCCGCCTTAGGCTTAGGTCTGTCTAAGGGCTAAGGGGAGTGGAGCGATGGGATTCTCCTTGTGGGGAAGCCTTTGATTAGTAGGGGTGAAACGGTTGTCAAAGGCTGTCTGTCGTTTCGTTTGTGTTCCCCCTTGGGGGTTAGGGGGGGCAGACGCTTGCTGCTTTTAGGAAAGAAAGGTATCCCCTTCCTTGTTGCTCCCTTCTTTACACTTATAGGCTAGCTTCATTCTTGCTTCGCCATACTGCTAGAAGGAAAATAGAGTCACTAAAGTGACGACTGGAGAACACCCCGCTAATGCTAGCCTTAGCTAGCCAGACGCCTGAGCGACTCTGGAAAAGAACCGTCGTTCCTGTTCCTCTCTTGTCTTGCTTCGCCAGTCAGTATAGAAAGATTACGACTTGTTATAGTGATTAAGGAGAACACCTTTCCTAGTAGCTGCTTTAGTCGTTTTATCGGAATAGCAGTCTTCTCCACTTTTTCTTAGTAGGCTCTTTACACTAGTAGGCTAATGCTTTTGAATGTAGAGCACCTAACCTAATCCCTTCTGCTACTAGCTGATATCCTTGCTTCGCTATACGGCTAAAGAACCACTTCGACTGATAATAGTGACGACTGGAGAACACCCTTACCCTTCCTCCTCTTTACACTAATAGGCTAGTTGCCTAACTATAAGCAAGGACTAACTGCCCTAGCAGCTTTCTTCCTTGCCTTGCTAGCCTGTAGCGAGCTCTTGCTCTTTTTGAGAAAGATATCCTTCCTTATCTGTCGTAAACAGCTGACACCGACACCGTAACTAGCTGAATGCCTTGCTTCCCGAAACTAGCTGATAACCGTCGCTTCGCAATAAGGCTAAGGAAGATAACGACTAATAAGCTTGATTAAGGAGAACACCTCTGCTAGCTTTAGCTTTTGTTGAAAGAAAAATCTCCCTTTCGAAACAGATACGACTACTGACACCGTCAGTACGCCCTAGGCCAGTTAAGGCAAGTGTAAGGAAGCGACCCCCCTCACCAGCAAACGGAGGCTTCAAAGCCCTTGTATAGTAATGGTGCGCGGGAGCAGCGACGCGTAGGCCCCCCCAAACCCCCCCGCGCGCAACGGCTTTTTTGAAGCTGCTTGCTGCTGTTCAAGCTCCGCTCGCTGCCTACTCCACGAGTCACCACAGCTTCGCCTACGCCACTTGTATATAGACAATAATAGTGCCAAAGATCTTCCCTTCGCGTAGCTCATTGAACCTTCCAACTTCACTCCGTGGCCTGTGCTAAAGAAACGTGTCTGGGAGAATTCCTTTGAACTCATTTCACAGATAGAACCTCACCTTGCACCTTTTCTTTCTTTTCCTCACCCCATGATCCCTTTCCCATGTCGTGGAAGTGCAGCAGTGCTCCTTCATTCTTGTACCTTAAAGGCTTTTTCCAATATCCCCGAACACTCTTTCTGTTTCCGTAAGTGAAATGTTGAGTCCGTTTGCTGAACCAGTATCACGTCTGCTGGAATTCCCGGAGCGGAGAAAAAGTCTCGTTTCAATCAGAGAACGTGTGGTGCGGGCTGGGCTTCCACCATGCCTCCCCGCCACGCCACCCAATAGAATCAAAAGACGCAAGCCTGTGTGCTTCCCCCTCACGGAGCCGACGTTCCAGCTCGACCGACCGCCACTAGAAGGAGGCATTGCATTCTGTTAGCTACTTATAGCATACCTATAGAGAACATCTATCTAGGCAACCCTCTTCTCTATCCTACCTCGCCTGCCATGCAGAGCGGGAGCATTTCAGATTATTCCGAATTCAAAGTATAAATACAGATCTTTGAGTATTAGACTATCCTTTTTCTTGTCCATCCATTCATCGTGCGTGGCCAATTCGGTTCCTTCCATGACTTCTCTTCCATTCTGAAACCTGGCCAAGAATGTCTGGCTATTCTAGAGGTAGCTAACACGTAATGGACCCCCCTCTCCAACTAGCAGTTCATTGATTGGTAATATCATTGATACAACAAATTGTACATTCTTTCTGTGGCAGGTATTGACTGGAGAACTGGACCGGCTAGCCAGGACCGAAAGAGCCAGCTGTTGTGGACGAAGAAGTGCGTGCTTCTATAGCAATATAAGGTTGTTTGAGTGAGTTCTGGGGTGGACCTATCTTATCTAACCGAGCGATAGGGCTCCGTAAAGTTGATCATTACGAATGTGACGATTCATTCGATTGGGAGGTTCAATGCGTTTCGAAACCCTCCTCCTCATTTAGATTCCTGCTCCTGCATCGGGAGTTAGGAGTATCAGTCCGTCCCTGTATTACTCGAAAGGAAGTCTTATTGGACCCCTTCGGGAATTCATTCTTCTTGGCGGCTATCCGCAGTCGTTTGGGACCGGGGATTCTACTGAAAAAAGGCAAAGAATTTCTATATAAATAAATATATGAGCTACGGCCACCACATTGTTTTGACCAATCCTGGCCTAGGTCTTCTTTTCTGGATCGCCCCCGCGGGGAAGCCCATTCAGTTCTGATAGCAACCGTCCCTGTCCCGTTCATAACAAAAAACCACTAAACCACACATCTTTGCTTAGCATCCTAAACACCCATGACTCCATCCTATATATAAATTTCATAAATCAAATGATTCATAATAAGAATACTCATACTAATATAAATATATACTAATATAATTATATTAATAATAATACTAAAATATACGATACGAACTCTTTGGTTGGATCGGACAGGGACTTCTATCAAGATCTTTCCACTCATTCATCATACTATAAGTCGAAGTCACGGCATGGGGGGGGCTCGGAATAAGAACGAGAATCGGTGTCGTGGTGGTGCTACGAGATGGCGATTTCTCGTATAGAAGAATAGATCCGCGGACCTATTGATTGACCATAGATGCGAACCGATCGACCGGTATCTAAGAGAAGATAAGTAGTTCTTCTATCGTTCAAGGGCCAGGGGATAACATGTAGCGGCTTGCCTAGATCTCGTATTTCCCACGTAGTTCGTCGGTCAAACCAACGATTCTCTTCTCAAAGTCAGAGTCTTTTTCTTTTTCCGGTATGTAGCTCCGCGAGCTAGGAGCGCATCATCGGGGCAGGGCGAAAACGAACATAGGATCATCATCATGGCCCTCTTCTTGCTTCTTTTGTTTGTGTCCGGTCCGTTGTGTTTTTTTTTTAAGGCTTATCCGGGGGCTGCTGTTCTGGGGCATCCAATTCCTCTTCTTTCTTTTGCTGCTGATCTCACATCGAGAGCAGCTCCTTCTTGTTCAGGGTCATCAGATGAGAGATCTTCCTCCGACTCCGAGGAATCGGTCAAGCGGGAGGCTACCCTCGACTCACCTCTCTCTCTATAAAAAACCCCTCCCCAGAGGAGAGCAGAAGCTCCAGGATGAGTATGTCCTGGATTCCCGGATTCATTCTCGTCCTGATCCACCATGGAATTTTCGGAATCTACAAAAACATTAACGGAGAGGGCTCGTAATGATCTTATCAAAGATCACAAGGTGCTGAAGTGGCAGGAGAGGGGGGTGACCGGGTGGGGGGGGGATCCGTAGGTTTTTGTGAAAGGGATGCTCTTATCATGTTATTGCTGAAAATGAAAACCGAATTCCTCTATTTGATGTCGATTCATCCACACTTCCATTCCTTGTAGAGGAAGGCTAACTGCTTGCTGGCTGGGAGCTGTATGAGCGGTAACGTCCACGTACGGCTCCGTGAGAAGGGCGGTGGACGGAAATGGCCTTGTTGTACCTCACTCCCGTCTTCAATGGGGTCTGCTCTTTCTTTTTTGGGAGAGTATGCCAATATGATCTTAATGAGGTGCGGGGCTTTGCATCTGACATTCGTTGGGCTTCCCTCTGCGGGAGCCAGCGTCCCGGCGTTTTTGTGCAATAAACCCCTCCGGCCGAAGACTAGTGGTAGGTGGTCCCGCGGAGCTTTCGGAGAAGGGTAGCCTAGTGTGTAAGCACAGCAATGAACCGCGGCGAACCCTCAGACGACCTATCTAAGATTAGGAGGGAGATCCTCAGTAGTGGTGACCCTTGAACTCTTCCACGGACTCATACATGTACCGAATGCTCATACGGGAAAGTGAACTCCTGGGTCTGGAACCAGGGGGGTTGGGTTGCTCCGAGAAATCCTTTCTTTCTCGTCCACTCCAGGGGGTGCGGACACACCTGCGCGGATTACAGGTGACGGTTACAAGAATGGCGGGGAAGTTAACAGTACCCGACGACATTCAGGGATGAATGTAGACCCATCGGGCAGGGATAATCATTCCGGTCCTGGGAGAGGTGACGACACCAGTCTGAGCTGAGGGAAGCCCTATGAGTCACTGAAACGACGGCAGGAGGCGCACCCTAAGCCTAGCTTCTCGGAGCTGCTATTGCGAAATACCGCTGACCCTGAAGACTATAAGCAACAGGGGGGCTGGGCTGCTCGCCTTCATAGAAGGGCGACCGGGCGATGTTCGCCTTTTGATAGAATAGAAGGAGAAGGGAAAGGGGGGTTGTTCTCCTTTCCTTTGTCAACTCCTTGTGTCGTTTCCAAAGCCAACCTCCGCCTTTGTCAATCTACAACACGTTGGCAAAGCAACCAAACCATCACGACATAATCAAAAGGTTGCCTTTGGAAACGCGCTAAAACAGGACCGGGGCTTGTTGCGTTAGTTGTATATTAAGTAGGCCTTTTTTTCTTTCATTCGAGAAGCGGTAGCTTCCGCGCCAGAAAAAAGGCCTCCTTCCTTGGCCGCGTAAGCGACACCCGAAGGGTGAGCTTCACTAGCCTCTACCAAGGAGGCATTCTGGGAAGCGAAGCGTCAGCGAAGTTCGTCGAATGCAAGCGACGTTGCTGACTCTCCTAGTAGCGGCGGCAAGGAAGGAGGCATTGGAAAGACTAGACCATACTATAGTACAGAGGCGGGATACTAGACTATACTGTAGTCAAGAGGCATTCGAGAGACTAGTCGCTTCTGACGAAGTTCGTCGAATGCCGACTACAGAGACTAAAAGAGGAAGCGAAGCTTC